AGAAACCCTTCTATGATGAATTATATAATCAGTGGAATTATAATAAAAAAGAAAAAAGAAAAAAACTAAACAATAAATTTATAAACAGAGTCAAAGCTCTAGATAAAACTTTCGCTAGTAAATCTCTTATTACGGATGGACTCGAAAAAAGAAATAGATTCTTTAAATTTTGTAATAATGCAAAACAAAAATACTTACCTGAAGTATATGATCCTTTCTTAAATGGTGTGTCTCGTGGACAAATTTTAAATTTATTTTGGAAAAATAACTGGCTTTCAATCGAGGATAACTGGTTTTCAGTCAGTGATAACAAGCTTTCAATCGAAGAAAAAATTTCCATACGAAATTCCACAAAAGGGGGTTGTATAAATAAGATTTATGGTCTCTTTCTTATTATTAATTACTTAGAATTTCAACAGAAAAAAAAGGAATATGACCGAATTCATAAAAAATCATTAGAAAAAGAAATTAGTTTTTTGTTGAATTTAATGAATGAATTTCCTGGAAAACTAACATCAAGTTTAAATTTATTAAAAAATTATTTACTTCCGGAATATAAACGAGTAATAACTGATTTAGAAGGACGAAATTTTATATTTTTTTTTGAAAAGGTTCAAATGGATCCTAACAATAAAAAAAAGAGAAAACTTTTTAGTGGGCTAAAAGAAATAAAAAAAAAAGTACTTCGACGGTCATACATAGCAAGTCAATTTTTGGAACACCAGGAGGGAGAAAATATAGACCTTTGGGGAGAGTATCCCACACTTGAATCAAGAAACTACAAACTTACTTCTTTTTTAACTTATGACCTAGAAGATAACGATATTGACTACATTCCTACTAGTTGTAGTGCAGATATTTGTTTGATACGTTATTTCGAAGAATCGGATTTTCGACGAGACATAATGATCAGTTCAATGGCATCCAAAAGGCGTAAAACCGTTATTTATAAAGTCTTTCGAAATGTACATTCCCCCACTTTTTTAAAGCAAAAACCCAGATTCCCTCCGTTTTATAAAGATTTAAAAAAATGGCTATTGAAAAAAAAAAGCCAAGAAGCTAACACACAAGAGGAATACGAACTAGAAGATTACGAAATAATAGAACAAGCACTTATCCTACAAGGCACAGGCTGGTATTTTGAAAACGGTCAAGAAACAAGAGTTTTTCTGATAGTAACCAAATCAATTCTGAGAAAATATATAATATTGCCGTCATTGATAATAGTTAAAAATATCGGTCGTATACTATTATTTCAATGTCCTGAATGGTCCGAGGATTTCTGGGATTGGTGGAAAGAAAAGCATGTTGTTTGCACTTATAATGGGATTCCTTTTTTCGAACATGGATTTATTTATTTAAAAAATGGATTTCCTAAATTCAAAAGGGAGTTTCTTCAAAACGTTTCTAACTTTTCTCTAGAAAATATTCATATAAAGATCCTATTTCCTTTTCGTCTAAAACCTTGGCACAAATCTAAACTACGAAAAAGAGCTAACTATCCACTGAAAAATAAAGAAAAAAAAACTGAGTTTTTGTTTGTAAGATCTTATGGAATAAAAATTGAACTTCGTGTTGGCTCTACACGAAAACAACTTTCATTTTTTAAACCTATTTTTAAAGAACTCAAAAAAAGACTTCTCAAATTGAAAAATAAGTGTTTTCCAGTTCTAATAAATTTCAAAAAAATAATAAAATTTTTTCTAAAACTCTCAAAAGAAATAAAAAAAAGAGTTATTAAAAACATTCTATTTCTAAGAAAAAAAAAACTAATAAAAAGTAATCAAATTCTATTATTGGAATTGAAAGAAATATATGAATTGAGTCAAAATAAAAAAGAAAAAAATTTATTAAAAAATAATAATAAAATAAATGAATCGTCCATTAATATTCACTCTACAAATTACATAGCTTTTTTAGTGACAAAAAACGAAATACAGAGGTTAACTACTATAACAAACAGAATAATAAATAAAATACAAAAAATTTCCAAAGTCAACAAAAAAGAATTTAGAAATCTACATATAAATATTAGTTCGAACAAAATGAGTTATGATAATAAACGATTGGGATCACCAAAAACGATTTTCGAACTATTAATAAAATATGATCAATTAATTCGTAAAACAAATTCTGTTATAAAGGTTTTCGTTGAAAAGGTACATCTAAATATCTTTTTATATATCAGTCATTTTTATCTAAAAAATGGACAACTTTTTTTTTTTGAAGCAACAAAAAAAACTTTTAATAAATACAGTTCCTCTAATAACTATATTTACAATAATAAAACAAATCAAGAAAAAATTGATAAAACAAACAAAAAAGGAAATAAGCTTATTTCCTTTATAAAAAGAAAAGAGGCACTTTCGAATATTAGTAATAATAAATTACATACTTTGCATGACTTATCTTATTTGTCACAAGACTATGCCCTTTATAAATTATCACAAAATATGGTTTTGAATTTTTTTGATTTATATAAGTTAAGATTAGGATTTGTCTTTCAATCTAATGGAACATCTCTTTTTCTTAAAAATGAAATAAAGAATTCTTTTTTTGGAACACAAAAAATATTCCATTCCAAATTAAAACATAAGAACCTACGGAATTTTCGAATAATCCGGCAATGTAAAAATAGGTTAAAGGTTTATTATCAATCTCAGTTCGTACCACAAGAGAGTAGAAATATAGTAAATCATCACCCTATAATTAAAAAGAAACATTTAAATAAAAATTTTTCAAATGTTAAAAAAAAAGACAGATACGATCTTTTATCATATAATTTTATTAAGTCTGAAGATAAGAAGAATTCCTTTATTTCTGGATTCTCCTTACAAGTAAATCATAACCAATATATTTTTTATAATTACAACGAAAATAAATGTCAATTTGTTAATATGCCGTTCGGTATGATGGTTAATCATTATCTATTAGAAGACAATATTTTAGATATAACGAAAGATCAGAATAGAAAATTTTTTGATTGGATATTTCTTAATTTTGTTTTTAGAAAAAAAAAAAATATTGGAGCCTGCAGTAATATGGATACTGACACCACTAGTAATAAAGAAACTGAGATTAGAATTCAAAATTATGTTGAATTTAATTATGAACAATTAAATCATTATTATAAAAAAAAGAATCGTTTTGAAACTCGAATTATTTATTTTGCCATGTTTGATCAAATTCAAGGGATTAACCCATCAAAAAAAAATAAATTTGATTGGATGAGAATCAATAATGAAGAAATGCTCAATTTACCTATATTGAATTTCGAACTTTGGTTTTTTCCAGACTTTTTGAGACTTTCTACTTCGTCTCAACTTAAACCATGGAACATACCAATCAAGTTGCTCCTTTTAAATTTGAATGTAACTGAAAATGTCATTCAAAATAGAAAAACATACACGAACCGCCAGGTCGTAAAATGTATTTTATCACCATCGAGTTTCTTACTAACAAGGGATTTGCTTTTTCAATTGAGATCCAGTTATTCTTTCAATTCAAAAAATTCAAAAACGGTAAATATCCTTAAAAAATGTTGGCACGGGGGTAACCGTCTGATGGACTCAAACGAAATTGCTATAGACTCTAGGAAAACCGGAGAATTTTTTATATACCTTAAAAAAGTTATGTTGTTAGAAAAAAATGAAATGGATTTAATTGAGAGTCTTTTGCTTAAAAGGGGAATAGTCTTTATCGAACCCTTTTGTCTGTCTCTAAAAAAGAAAGGACAATTTATTATGCATCAAACAATAAGTATTTCGTTAGTTCAGAATAGGAACTACATAATAAATCAAAGGGACCAAGAAAAAGGCCGTGTTGATAAGAATAATTCTGATAAATTAATTCCAAAGCAGCAAAAGACGGCTGAAAATAGAACTAAAAAGCATTATGATTTGTTTGTTCCTGAAAGTATTTTATCCCCTAGACGTCGTAGAGAATTGAGAAGTCTAATTTATTTCTATTCTATGAATCGAAGTAGTATGCCTCTAAATACAACATTTTGTAATGCAAATAGTCCAAAAATAAAAAGAGATACCAATAGTAAATTCAAATATTTTCTTTGGCCTAGTTATCGATTAGAAAATTTCGCTTGTCTGAATCGCTATTGGTTTGATACCAATAATGGCAGTCGCTTCGGTATGCTAAGGATCCGTATGTATCCACTATTTTAAAATGAATTGAACGTGTACTGAAAAAAAGGTAAAGATGGATTGACTTTATTTCACGTACTCTATGTTGTATATTTGATAATAAAAAAAATTAAGATTATTGTAGTGTGTATAACAAAAAAAGGTAGCACTATTTTTATTGATAAAAAAAATATATCTAGTAAAAAGTGCCAGTAGGGGGGGTTAATTTTATGTTAAAAAAGTCATTCATCTCGGTTATTTCGCACGAAGAAAAAGAAGAAAACAGGGGGTCTGTTGCATTTCAAATACTAAGATTCACTAATAGGATACGAAAACTTTCTTCACATTTGGAATTTCACAGAAAAGATTTTTTATCTCAGAGGGGCCTCCGGAAAATTTTGGGAAAACGCCAAAAGGTGCTGTCTTATTTGTCAAAGAAAAATAGAATACGTTATAAACAATTAATTAATCAGTTAGATATTCGCGAATCAAAAACGCGTTAATTTAAGTGTGAAGGGGCCTTTTGAATTATTTGATTTAGTAGATCTTGAATTTTAATGAACTTCTTTTTACTTTCAGTAATTCATGAAAAAATGAATCGAATAAAAACCTATGAATCTACCAGCTCCAAGAAATGACCTCATGATAGTAAATATGGGACCCCACCACCCATCAATGCACGGTGTTCTTCGACTCATGGTTACTCTCGATGGTGAAGATGTTATTGATTGTGAACCAATATTAGGCTATTTACACCGAGGAATGGAAAAAATTGCGGAAAACCGAACAATTATACAATATTTGCCTTATGTAACGCGGTGGGATTATTTAGCTACTATGTTCACAGAAGCAATAACCGTAAACGGACCGGAGTTGCTGGGAAATATCCAAGTACCTAAAAGAGCCAGCTATATCCGAATAATTATGTTGGAGTTGAGTCGTATAGCGTCGCATCTGTTATGGCTCGGCCCTTTTATGGCAGATATTGGGGCGCAGACTCCTTTCTTCTATATTTTCAGAGAAAGAGAATTAGTTTATGATCTATTTGAGGCTGCTACTGGTATGAGAATGATGCATAATTTTTTTCGTATTGGAGGAGTAGCGGCCGATTTAACCTATGGCTGGATAGATAAATGTTTAGATTTTTGCGATTATTTTTTAACAAGAGTTACTGAATATCAAAAACTTATTACACGAAATCCTATTTTTTTAGAACGAGTTGAGGGGATAGGCATTATTGGAAGAGAGGAAGTAATAAATTGGGGTTTATCAGGACCAATGCTGCGAGCTTCTGGAAAACAATGGGATCTGCGTAAAGTTGATCATTATGAGCGTTACAACGAATTTGATTGGGAAGTACAGTGGCAAAAAGAAGGAGATTCATTAGCTCGGTATCTCGTTCGCATTGGTGAAATGACAGAATCCATAAAAATTATTCAACAGGCTCTAGAAGGAATTCCGGGGGGGCCATATGAGAATTTAGAAATCCGATACTTTGATAGAGAAAAGAATCCAGAATGGAATGACTTTGACTATCGATTTATTAGCAAAAAACCTTCTCCTACATTTGAATTGCCGAAACAAGAACTCTATGTGAGAGTTGAAGCCCCAAAGGGAGAATTGGGAATTTTTCTGATAGGGGATCAGTGTGGTTTTCCTTGGAGGTTTAAAATTAGACCGCCTGGTTTTATCAATTTGCAAATTCTTCCTCAGTTAGTTAAAAGAATGAAATTGGCTGATATTATGACAATACTAGGTAGCATAGATATCATTATGGGAGAAGTTGATCGTTAAAATGATAATTGATAGAATAGAAGTAGAAGATATCAATTCTTTTTCTAGATTTTTTTTTTTACAACAGGCTTGTGGAATTATATGTATACTTTTTCCTATTTTGACTCCTGTATTGGGAATCACAACGGGTGTACTAGTAATTGTATGGTTAGAAAGAGAAATATCCGCAGGACTACAACAACGTATTGGACCCGAATACGCTGGAACTTTAGGAATTCTTCAAGCTTTAGCTGATGGGGCAAAATTACTTTTCAAAGAAAACCTCTTTCCATCTAGAGGAGATACTCATTTATTCAGTATCGGACCTTCCATAGCGGTCATATCCATTTTTGTAAGCTATTCGGTAGTTCCTTTTGGTTCTCATCTTGTTTTATCGGATCTCAATATTGGTGTTTTTTTATGGATTGCCGTTTCAAGTATTGCTCCGATTGGCCTTCTTATGTCAGGATACGGATCAAATAATAAATATTCTTTTTTAGGTGGTCTACGAGCTGCTGCTCAATCGATTAGTTATGAAATACCATTAACTTTATGTGTCTTATCAATATCTCTACGTGTGCTTCGTTAAGACATAAATTGTTCTCCAGTTCTTCCTTTATGGTGGAACGAGTTGAGTAAATATCTTCATTTTTTTTCAGTAGTTGGCTGGATGAACTAAATCCGAATCCGAGAGTTATATGAGTGAAAGAAAACAGCTTGTTTATAAACTGGCCGTAAAAAAATTAAGTCTCATTTTGTATGTCTAAGTGTTAGAGAGCTGAACAGAAATAAACATAAACAAACGAAAGCCTTTGCCCCAAGATTAGTTAATGAATCATTCTGACTTGACGCGGGCTAAAAAGATACACCATATTGAGTTTTCACTACGGTTTGAATGTATTATCATAGATATTACCTTTTAAACGTAAACGGATGCTTGAACAAAAACGAGTGGATGAGTAGAAACACTAAGATACACAAAGGATTTGTAATGGAGATTATATAAAAGAATATTCATTGGGGCTTTAAATTAGTAGAAATGATCGGGCAGTACTCCCCACAATTCCGATCCAGAGTATACTCCTATCCATCGATTAAAGAAATGACTATTGGAAACGAAATAATCCTTTACTTTTTTTGTAACTCTACTTTTCGCAGAAACAGAAAGAAGAATAGAAACGACAAAAAAACGATAAATAAATACAATTACAGTATAAAAAAAAACGATATTTTTTATTCTTTCTTTATACTTTGAGTCTTTATATATATAAAGAATATCATAATTCATGAATTATGATATGAATTCTTTTCGTATGTAAAAGGGAAGATCCTTATAATGAGTATTTAATTGAAGAATTAAGTTATTACTCAACAAAGAAAAATTCAAATGATTTTTGAAATCATTAAACCAAAGGATGAGATCTATTCAGAAGTACTTTAATTTAGATTAATTCAAATTAATTTAATAATATATATAATTATTAAAGCATAACAAACAGAATTAAATTGGTCTAATTCGGGATCGTACAATCAATTTTTACTCTATCCATCTTATAAACATATTAAGATAAAATAGACCAGATCCTTATATTTATTTAAGGTCTTCAAGGAGCCGTATGAAATGAAAATATCATGTACGGTTCTGGAATAGCGATGGAAACTGTGATGCTATCACCGACTATGATTATCTAATAGTTCAAGTACAGTTGATATAGTTGAGGCACAATCAAAATATGGTTTTTTAGGATGGAATTTGTGGCGTCAACCTATAGGATTTATTATTTTTATAATTTCTTCCCTAGCAGAATGTGAAAGATTACCTTTTGATTTACCAGAAGCAGAAGAAGAATTAGTTGCTGGTTATCAAACCGAATATTCGGGTATCAAATTTGGTTTATTTTACGTTGCTTCCTATTTAAACCTATTAGTTTCTTCATTATTTGTAACTGTTCTTTATTTGGGCGGTTGGAATATCTCTATGCCGCACATATTTGTTTCTGATTTTTTTGAAATAAATGAATTATACGGTGTTTTTGAACCGACAATTGATATGTTTATTACATTAGCTAAAACTTTTTTGTTCTTGTTCATTCCTATCACAACAAGATGGACTTTACCTAGGATAAGAATGGATCAACTATTGAATATTGGATGGAAATTTCTTTTACCAATTTCTCTTGGTAATCTATTATTAACAACTTCTTCTCAACTATTTTCACTCTAAAACAATATGATAGCCTATATTCCCAACTTGGAGAAAACAAGAGAAATAAACAAAAAAACTCTTTATATATATATTCACGATATGTTCCCTATGGTAACTGGGTTCAGGGATTATGGTCAACAAACAGTACGAGCTGCAAGGTACATTGGTCAAAGTTTCATGATTACCTTATCCCACGTAAATCGTTTACCTATAACTATTCACTATCCTTATGAAAAAGTAATCGCCGCGGAACGTTTCCGCGGCCGAATCCATTTTGAATTTGATAAATGTATTGCTTGTGAAGTATGTGTTCGTGTATGTCCTATAGATCTACCTATCGTTGATTGGAAATTGGAAACTGATATTCGCAAGAAACGATTATTTAATTACAGTATTGATTTCGGAATCTGTATATTTTGTGGTAACTGTGTTGAGTATTGTCCAACAAACTGTTTAGCAATGACTGAAGAATATGAACTTTCTACTTATGATCGTCACGAGTTGAATTATAATCAAATTGCCCTGGGTCGGTTACCGATGGTAGTAATTGACGATTATACAATTCGAACCATTTTGAATTCGACTCAAATAAAAAATAAGTAAATACTTGATTAAATAAAAATTTGTCCAATAACTGTACCCACATTAATTCACACCCCCTAGGATTTAATGCAAGTAAAATTTGATTTTGAATCATCAAATCAACTATTTTTTTTCTGGTCTGGTTTCAAAAAGGTCATGAAAAATTTTGTGATTTTTTTATCTATTAGCCTGCATATAATGGATTTGCATGGACCCATACATGATTTTCTTTTCGTCTTTCTGGGATTAGGTCTTATCTTAGGAGGTATAGGAGTAGTTTTATTTCCAAACCCAATTTATTCTGCCTTTTCGTTGGGATTAGTTCTTGTTTCTATATCCCTATTATATATTCTATCAAATTCATATTTTGTAGCTGCTGCACAACTCCTTATTTATGTGGGAGCTATAAATGTTTTAATCATATTTGCTGTAATGTTTATGAATGGTTCAGAATATTACAAAGATTTTAATCGTTGGACCGTCGGGAATGGGGTTACTTTGCTGGTTTGTACAAGTATGTTTGGTTTCCTAATGACGACTATTACAGATACGTCATGGTACGGGATTATTTGGACTACAAGATCAAACCAGATTATAGAACACGATTTGATAAGCAATAGTCAACAGATTGGAATTCATTTATCAACAGAGTTTTTTCTTCCCTTTGAATTTATCTCGATAATTCTTTTAGTCGGTTTGATAGGTGCAATTTCCGTGGCGCGTCAATAATAATAAATCTATCAACTGCAATCCAAATAAAACTTCACTCTATCTTATCGCATTTATTTCCAGAATTTGAAATGGGTTATGTCTAAAATAGAAATTATTTTATTCGACCTATTTACAATATATTTCTTTGTTCCATACTTTCTTTCTTTGTTTTTAGATTCTCGTCAATTCAACACGTTGCCTTGTTATTCATGTTATATTGAAATGAATCGAAATTAATAAGGAGTTGTTCAATGATGCTCGAACATGTCCTTGTTTTGAGTGCCTACTTATTTTCTATCGGTATCTATGGATTGATCACCAGCCGAAATATGGTTAGAACTCTTATGTGTCTTGAACTTATACTGAATGCGGTTAATATAAATTTAGTAACATTTTCTGATTTTTTTGACAGTCGCCAATTAAAAGGAAATATTTTCTCCATTTTTGTTATAGCCATTGCAGCCGCTGAAGCAGCTATTGGACCAGCTATTGTTTCGTCAATTTATCGTAACAAAAAATCAACTCGTATCAATCAATCGAATTTGTTGAATAAGTAGTATGAATTATAAGTAGTATTAAAGAAACAAATTAGAATATTCATAAATGCGAATCAGTGTGTATTATACAGAATGTATGATCATGTTTGCGAAAATATAAGAAATCAAAGTATCTTGGTTCTCTCCCATAAGTAAATCCGTAAGTAGATTGATTAGAAAAATTCTGGTAACTCTAAATCATTGATTCATCTGGTATCTAAATATATGATTGATTTAAAAGTTTACTAGATCAAAATTTATTTTTTTAAATAATTATAGATAGGCCCAATGTCACATTCCGTAAAGATTTATGATACGTGTATAGGGTGTACTCAATGTGTCCGAGCTTGCCCCACAGATGTATTAGAAATGATACCTTGGGACGGTTGTAAAGCTAAGCAAATAGCTTCTGCTCCAAGAACAGAGGATTGTGTGGGTTGTAAAAGATGTGAATCCGCCTGTCCAACGGATTTCTTGAGTGTTCGGGTTTATTTGTGGCATGAAACAACTCGAAGTATGGGTCTAGCTTATTGATACGTTCCAAAAAACCCGACTTGAATACGACTCCATTTTCTTTTTTTACCTTTACCGACAAAAGCGCGTACTCAAAAAAATATATTTTTTTGAGTACGCGCTTTTATGGTCCAAGCGTATCTTGTTTTTACTACGAATTATTTTCCTTGGTTAACGATAGTTGTAGCTTTGCCAATATTTGCGGGGTCCCTAATTTTATTTTTTCCTCATAGAGGAAATAAGGTAATTAGGTGGTATACAATTTGTATATGTATAATAGAACTCCTTCTAACAACCTATGCGTTCATGTATCATTTCCAATTGGACGAGCCATTAATCCAACTGACAGAGGATTATAAATGGATATATTTTTTTGATTTTTCCTGGAGATTGGGAATAGATGGAATTTCTATAGGACCCGTTTTGCTGACGGGGTTTATCACTACTTTATCGACTTTAGCGGCTCGGCCGGTTACTCGCGAGTCCCGATTATTCCATTTTCTGCTGTTAGCGATGTATAGCGGTCAAATAGGACCATTTTCTTCTCAAGACATTTTACTTTTTTTCATCATGTGGGAATTAGAATTAATTCCAGTTTATCTACTTGTATCTATGTGGGGCGGAAAGAAACGTTTGTATTCAGCGACAAAATTTATTTTGTACACTGCAGGAAGTTCCGCCTTTTTATTAATGGCAATTCTAGGTATTTGCTTAGCTGGTTCTAATGAACCAACATTAAATTTTGAAAAATCAGCTAATCAATCATATCCTGTAGAACTCGAAATTCTCTTCTATATTGGATTTTTTATTGCTTTTGCTGTTAAATTGCCAATTATACCTTTCCATACTTGGTTACCAGACACTCACGGAGAGGCACATTACAGTACTTGTATGCTTCTAGCTGGAATCTTATTAAAAATGGGAGCATATGGATTGGTTCGGATAAATATGGAATTATTACCCCGTGCCCATTCTATATTTTCTCCTTGCTTGATGATAGTTGGCACAATTCAAATAATCTATGCAGCTTCAACATCTCCCGATCAACGTAATTTAAAAAAAAGAATAGCTTATTCTTCCGTATCGCATATGGGTTTCATAATTATAGGACTTGGTTCTATAAGCGATACCGGACTCAACGGTTCCGTTTTACAAATAATCTCTCATGGATTTATTGGCGCTGCACTTTTTTTCTTGGCAGGAACGAGTTATGATCGAATACGTCTCGTTTATCTCGATGAAATGGGTGGAATGGCTATCACAATTCCAAAAATATTTACGACTTTCAGTATCTTATCAATGGCCTCTTTTGCATTACCGGGCATGAGCGGTTTTGTTGCAGAATTGATAGTATTTTTTGGAATACTTACTAGCCAAAAATATCTTTTACTACCCAAAATCCTAATTACTTTTGGAATGGGAATTGGAATAATATTAACTCCTATTTATTCATTATCCATGTTACGCCAGATGTTCTATGGATACAAACTTTTTAATACCCAAAACTCTTATTTTGTTGATTCTGGTCCGCGAGAATTGTTTCTTTCGATTTCTATTCTTTTACCCGTAATATCTATTGGTATTTATCCAGATTTCGTTTTCTCACTATCAGTTGAGAAAGTCGAAACTCTTCTATCTAATTTTTTTTATCCATAGTTTTTGTGAGTAAACTAAAAAAAATCTTATAATTCTTTTAAAATTTTTTGTTGGACAATGAAAAATAAGTACTTTTTCTTCTCTGAGTTTGAGTAAAATAAATTAGAATTAGATTTTAACCAGGTATGTAATCCATCGAGAACCTTTTGCTTTGATTTTTTTTCTATTATTCGATTCAAAAGGTTCTCGATGGGTTACACGAAGTTTTCTTATATACACTTATACTATCCTATATTTATTTTGTATTTTTCAATTCAATTAGATGTTAAGGTAAATGAACCATAACTATGTAACCCTATTCCGACTAAATTAACCCCAAAATAGCATATCCAAATTATAAGAAAGCCCATCGAGGCCATAATTGCAGAGTTTACACTTTCAAAAATTTTATTTGTTCGAATATGGAAATAAATTGCAAATATGGTCCAAGTAATAAAAGCCCAAGTCTCTTTTGGATCCCAATTCCAATATGATCCCCACGCTTCATTAGCCCATACTGCTCCTGAAAGAATACCTATCGTTAAAAATAGAAAACCTAGACTAATAATACGATAACTCCAAAGATCCAATTGTTGAATCACTCGAACCCTGTAATAATTCCTAGAAAAAAGAAAATAAGTGTTTATTAAACGATTCTTTTGTTCTATTATGTAGTGAATCTCGCCCAGCAAAAAAGGCTCATTTACTAAATTTTTGCCTTTACTAAAATTACTCAAATTTAGTATGAAATTTTGAAATGTAATTACTAGAAGAGCTAGTGATAATAATGATCCGCATAAAAGAGCTGCATAGCTCAATACCATCATACTTACGTGCATCATTAACCAATGGGATTGGAGAGCGGGTACTAATATTTTAGATTCATTCATTTCAGTTAAAAGACCTGAAGTAGCAAAACCTTGGGTAAAAATAGCACTTGGCGCGGTTATTGCATTTAAATTGAAATAGGTTTTCATTTTTTTTAAATACGGAACCATATGAATACTGGAGAAACTCCATGAAAGAAAGATTAATGATTCATATAAATTACTTAATGGTAAATGTTGCAAATAAATCCAACGAGTAACTAATAATCCTGTTATACAGGAAAAAACAGCCATTATCCCCTTTTCCGACGAATCATATAGTCTTATGATTTCATCTACGACTAAGGTTAGCAAATGAATTGTAATTACAATTGAAACGAATGAAAAGGATATATGTGTAAATATATGCTCTAAAGTTGAAAATATCATAAAAATTTTAAAATGAAAAAGCGAGGCGGATTTCAATTCAATTTCAATTATAGGATAATTGAATTCAGTATAGGATTCACTCTTTTAGAAGATCCCATGCCGCCACTCGGACTCGAACCGAGATGCTCTAGCACTGCTTCCTAAGAGCAGCGTGTCTACCAATTTCACCATAGCGGCTTGTTCGAAATCATAATAACCCTTTTTTATTCAATTGTCGAGAGTGAAGTAATCAATTCAATGCAATATATAATATATATATATAAATATTTATTGATTGATCCTTCAGTGGAACCATAAGATCTAAAATTGGCGTATTCTTCCTAAAAAAGGAAATCTTTTTTCTTTTTTTTTACTAGGTTAAATTAAAAGTTCGAGTCTATTTTGTCATAGTAACTTAAAGAAAGAAGTATTTAAAAGGTTATAAAACACATTTTAATGAAATTTTAATTAATTAGTTTAAACAATCTAATAGTGGCTGCAAATTTCCTATCTGTTCTTCTCTAATTTAATTAGTTTAGTAAATATATTCAATACACAGTTAATATACTAAATAGTCTAGTTAGTCTATAAAATAGGTACAATAAAAGTGAAAACATTTTTATTATCGAATTGATGGGGATTCTTATTTTCCCCATCATAAAAACAATAAAGCATGCTCAAAATAAAGGGTTAATCCTCTTCTTGTGTTTCTTTTTTCTTTCAAATAAAAAAGTATAGCATTTTACTTTAATTTTAGTACACACAAAAATTTTTTAATTAGAAAAGCGAAACAAATTCAATTTTTCATTGCTATTCAGCGGGTAAAAACAAAAAATTGGAGAATATCAATTTCTATTAACTTATATATAAATAGAATATTATTGTAATCAAATACAAATTATTATAACTTGTTTCTAAGTTCTAAAATAAAAGAAAATAAAACTTCTAAAGAAATTAGAAACAATTTACAATTAGAAACAAATTAGACTGACTGCTTTTCGAATCAAAGCAACTCAGATTTTTTCCATTTATTATTTATTATTTATTTTTTGCATAAAAAAAACTTTTTGAATTCCTTCTAGAAAGAGACTTACCCAATGAAAAAGCTTTCATTGCTGTCAAATATCCTTTCTTTTTCCAAAGATTTTTACGAATACGTTTTTTTGAGCTAGAAGTACGTTTTTTCGGAACTGCCATTAAAAAAAAATATATATATTTATATTTAATAGTTGGATGTCAAAGACATTTAGTAGCTATTGGCCAAAACCCATTATTTTTGAATATTAATTATACGGCTATCTATTTCTTTTCTAGGTTATACGCCCTTTCTAAAACTATGAATATAGAAAAAGAAAAATAGCATAAATATAAATAGAGTGCTAGTACTAGGAACAAAACAAAAAATATAAAAAAACCACTATGTACCCTTCTTTATATCTCTGTAAAACTGTCAAATTCATTTTTGTCGTCCTACATGTATTAATACAAGTAATAAAAGGACTAAAATACATAATAAAAAGAGCGAAAGTTTTAATAAGCCACCCCCGTACCTTATTCATTTTAAAATGAATTTAAAATGGAATTGGCCAGGCTCACACAAAAAGTACGTATAATTTTAATAGAATTTTAAAATGTGCAATAAACCATTACTTATATCTATTAAAAATTCCAAAAGAAATCATTTATAAAAGCTATTTTATATTTTAGTAATTTTCGGGAAAGTAAAGTCTTGGATGTTATAGTTTGAAGATCATAGCCTTTAACTAAAAAAAGAAATGTCTTTTATTACAAAAAAAGACATTAAATTCATTTCTAAAAATAATAAGCCAACTAAAAAAAATTATAGTTTTTTTATGATTAAGAGCAAATACTTGGTTTGGTGTAATTATTTATCTTTGCTCTATAGATATATAAATTATTGTAATAATACGCACTAATAATTAAGTTCAGATGAAAATTTAAATTTTACTTTTTTTAATCAAATTTTATCAAAAGTACTATGTTTTTTTTCAAAAGTAATTTGTTCATATGATTTCAACAACTTAAATCTCTTGATTTGAAATATTTCAAAAAATGGAAAAATATTCAAACTAATTAAGTCTATAAAATTCTATATTTTCCTTTTTTTTATTAACTGATCCCTTTCATTTCAAAAAAGCTAAGAACCGGTAAATCAGAAACAATTTTTTAAGATAAAAATATTTTATTTATTTTTATGCAATATACATATCAATATTTACGGATTATACCCTTTATTCTCCTTCCAGTTCCTATATTAATCGGAGTAGGACTTCTACTTTTTCCCACGGCAACAAAAGATCTTCGTCGTATGTGGGTTTTTCTTAGTATTTTCTTATTAAGTATAGTTATGATTTTTTCAACCTATCTGGGTAGTCAAGAAAAAAATAACACTTCTATCTATATATCTATATGGTCTTGGACTATCAATAATGACTTTTCTTTAGAATTTGGCTATTTAGTTGACCCCCTTACTTCTATTATGTTAATATTAATTACTACTGTTGGAATTATGGTTCTTATTTATAGTGACAATTATATGTCTTATGATCGGGGATATTTGAGGTTTTTTGCTTATATGAGTTTTTTCAATACCTCAATGTTAGGATTAGTTACTAGTTCTAATCTGATACAAATTTATTTTTTTTGGGAATTGGTTGGAATGTGTTCTTATCTATTAATAGGTTTTTGGTTCACCCGGTCTACTGCAGCAAATGCTTGTCAAAAAGCGTTTGTGACTAATCGGGTTGGAGATTTTGGTTTATTATTAGGAATTTTAGGCTTTTATTGGATAACGGGTAGTTTAGAATTTCGGGATTTGTTTGAAATAGTCAATAACTTGGTTTATAATAATGAAGTTCATTTTTTATTTCCTACTTTGTGTGCCTTTCTATTATTTGCTGGTGCTATTGCTAAATCTGCTCAATTTCCTCTTCATGTATGGTTACCCGATGCTATGGAAGGACCTACCCCTATTTCAGCTCTTATACATGCCGCTACTATGGTAGCGGCCGGAATTTTTCTTATCGCCCGCCTTCTCCCGCTTTTAATAGTTTTACCTTACATAATGAATCTAATAGCTTTGATAGGTATAATAACATTACTTTTAGGGACCACTTTAGCTCTTGCTCAAAAAGATATTAAGAGGGGTTTAGCTTATTCTACAATATCTCAATTGGGATATATGATGTTGGCTCTAGGTATGGGTTCTTATCGAGCTGCTTTGTTTCATTTGATTACTCATGCTTATTCCAAAGCTTTGTTGTTTTTAGGCTCCGGATCTATTATTCATTCAATGGAAACTATTGTTGGCTATTCTCCAGATAGAAGTCAGAGTCTGGTTCTTATGGGAGGTTTAAGAAAACAGGTACCTATTACCAAAACATCTTTTTTAATAGGTACACTTTCTCTTTGCGGTATTCCGCCTCTTGGTTGTTTTTGGTCCAAAGATGAAATTCTTACTGATAGTTGGTTGTATTCACCGATTTTTGCAATAATCGCTTGTTCCACCACAGGATTAACCGCATTTTATATGTTTCGGATTTATTTACTTACTTTTGAGGGGCATTTAAATGTTTATTTTCAAACTTACAGTGGCAAAAAAAAAAGATCGGTCTATTCGATCTCTTTATGGGGTAAAGAAGGGAAAAAGGTGATTAAAAACAATTTTTCTTTGTTACCTTTATTAACAAAAAAGAATGATAAAAGGATTCCCTTTTTTTTGAAACAAAAAAATAGAATTAATAGTAATGGAAAAAGTATGACGATATCTTTCTTTACTATTCCTAATTTCGCTACTAAGAACATTTTTTCGTATCCTCATGAGTCGGACAATACTATGCTATTTCCTATGCTTATATTAGGTTTATTTACTTTGTTCATTGGAGTCATAGGAATTCCTTTCTTCAATCAAAAAGGATTGCAGTTGGATATATTATCCAAAGTGTTAACGCCGTCTATAAACCTCTTACCTCAAAATAGAAAAATATTTTTGGGTTGGGATTGGTATGAATTTCTAACAAATGCAACTTTTTCAGTCAGTATAGCTTCTTGCGGAATCCTGATAGCATCTTTTTTATATAAGCCTGTTTATTCATCTTTCCTAAATTTATATTTCTTTAATTCATTTGTTAAAAGTGTTTCTAATAAACTGAA